TTTCCAATTAGCTGTTTTTGCATTAATTGTGACTTCCTCAGTGTTAGTAATTAGTGTACCCCTTGTATTTGCTTCTCCTGATGGTTGGTCAAATAATAAAAACGTTGTATTTTCCGGTACATCATTATGGATTGGACTAGTCTTTCTGGTAGCTATTCTGAATTCTCTCATTTCTTAAATTTGTTTAGTATTTAGTAGCCCGATACAAAATAAATAAAAAGGCCATTTCTTCGAAAAAATTGGAATTGTGAGACGCATTAAAATGCAATTTGCGTTCCGAATTGCTACCTCTTTTCTTTCATTATTATGAAATTCCATTGCCATTAGAATATTGATTGACAGACAATTAAAAAAAAGAAAACTCTAATATAATAGAAAATGAAACGGTCGACCCAGACATAGACGGTCGACCCAGGCGGATATACCCTATAAAATATATCCCGTAGCGAGCGTAGTTCAATGGTAAAACATCTCCTTGCCAAGGAGAAGATACGGGTTCGATTCCCGCCGCTCGCCAGCTTAATTTAGTAAGGTACTATGATAAAAAATTTAGTCTAGTTGACTACTTAACTACTTATATTAAATTAAGTAGGTGTTAGTCTAGTACCGTATCCCTTACTATCTTACCCTTCTTTTGCACCCCACTCAAAAAAAAAGGGGCTCCGGAGGCGGGAATCGAACTCGCCAACAGGGTTCCCTAAATTGGGGATTCACCGAGACAAACAACTGGCAAACTGCTTTTAAAGGGAAGGGAGGTAGACTGTGCCTTTCTTTCATTTCTTTTTTCTTTTCTGCAGGGTAGGAAGGAGCCTTGAGAGTTCTTCTTGTAGGGGCAAGTGACTTCGCAAACTGCTCCATTTGGCCCTTTAGGGCCGGGAACTAATGAATAAAAAAGGGTTGGATACCGCCCAGCCCTCTACCATATCTATACAAATAGAATAGTCCTTTTATACAGACTGCTAAGTGCGGAGACGGGAATCGAACCCGTGACCTCAAGGTTATGAGCCTCGTGAGCTACCAAACTGCTCTACTCCGCTCTGGAGGGACGGAAACTGGTGGACGAAAAAGGTTGAATACAGGACTCTACCATGTCTAGACAAATAGAATAGTCCTTTTATACAGAATGGAGCGGGTAGCGGGAATCGAACCCGCATCGTTAGCTTGGAAGGCTAGGGGTTATAGTCGACGTTGGTTGATTAGTTTTAACGTCTCTAATTCAAAACCGAACATGAAATTTGGATTTCATTCGGCTCCTTTATGGATATTCTCACCACTTAACATCTATGTCAGCTTTTCTATCTGAATGGAACCAAAGCTCTCCGCTTTCTAGATGATCCCTATAGAGTAGGAGATAGAAATTCTACTAAATCTATCTAATCTACTTACTTCGTTCCCTAATTTCATTCAAGAGATCCTGAGGAAAAGAATTAGGTTTCCACCGAGCTGAAACAATATGCTGATGGTTCTAGTAAACCAAAACTACCGTTTTTTAGCTATTTGGCTTCCATTTCCTTTTTTAACAAAAGAAGATTTAGTTACGATTGGAAATAAACTTTTTTGTATCTTCATCCATAGATCCTTTACTCATATTTAAAAAATTGGAATACTTAATCCAATGCAAAATTATGCTTCGCGACTCTGTACTCATAATCCAATTTGTATTTTGGATGCAATTTCAATTAGTTTTTGGGTACAAATCGCGAGAATGTATATTCTTCCTCAATATGCTATTGAGAGGAAAAGGATTAAATCCTTTATAAGAACTAAAGTTTTCATCGGAATATAAAAAACTTAAGGACGCCTTAAGTATATCATTTCAAATTCAGTTATTAATAGAACGAATCACACTTTTACCACTAAACTATACCCGCTACATGTAGATTATGATACCAACGCTACCCTTTGTCAAGGGTAGCCATTCGAGAAGGAGGCTAATTCCCCCTTATTGAATCAAATGGAGAAGGTTCATGACAGTGAGCTGTTGGTACTTCGATCGCGGGCCTTTACTTTAGCTTTAGGGTTTAGATAGCCCCTCTGGGATGTAAAATATATCTCTTCTCACCATCCCCATAGTGTATGAGACAAATGTATGCATTTCGATTAGGGTCGTATTCTACGGTTACGACTACAATGATCATTATTTGTTTTGCGAGGACGTAAGTGTGCCAGACTGCTCTAAGGAATAGTTTGATTATTCCTACAATATACACTAGGAGATATAGGGAGCAGCACTGCCCCCATAAATCCCTTTCTTCCTTTTCTTTTTTGTTCAATTCTGAACAAAGAAATTGGGGAAGATGTTTTCTTTCTTCCCCCACTTATCATGAAGTCCGAGCCGTAGAGAAAGAGTGAGATGCATTTTAAAAATTCATCATAGACTTTCCCTATGGCTTGAGAGAAGCAAGAAACAAAGAGTCGTAACTTAAACGGAGAAGCGGACAGGACCCGACGGATTTACCTGATGTAAAGAGGATCCTAAATGTCTCTGGTTAGTCGATCCTCTCCATTTACCAATTTCTTCTCCTCTTTTCCACTCAATTCTAGTTTATTAGATTCTTGTTTAAAAGAATCAAAGAAGATGAATAGAACTAAGAACACATAAAAAAGAGCATAGAGGACCAAGACCATTACCAAATGTTCCTCCCAAGAATCATATTGGGTATCTGTTCCCTTCCTTTTCCCGCTAGGATCGGGAATCTTATATTTTCCATATCCATATACCATCGAACCTTTAGGGTTCCAGAATCCTCCTTTTTTCCTAATCTTCGGAAACAGAAAACCCATAGCCAGGAGGAGTTAGGTATGTAGGGTATGGTTTATTATTTTTTGTTGGGCAGGCAGTAGAATAATTTTTATACTCTGCAGTATAAATTCGACTGCCCACTTTTTACAAGCAAATTGTTGCTAAAACTCCAACATAGTTTGTTCAAAATGCATCAACCAGAATCCTTGGAGAATATTCAAGTACCCCCCTTCCAAGGAAGGGGTACCTGTTAAAAATCGCTTCAACAAATCCGTCCAAAACTTTTTAAGAAAAATTGAAAAGTTTTGAACTCGAAGGTTTTTCTAAGAGATGCCTGTTAAAAATAGTTTCAATTTCTCACCAAAACAGACAAGAAGTATATCACTGAAAATTAATACCCAACCATATGGGTATATGAAGAGCGCGAATTCCTTTATACCCTACCCAATTAGAATTAGAGGAAATAAAACATAAATGGAGAAAGTTCTCATCATAAGATCAGCCAATAGAAGAAAAAAGTCCCTAATTCTGCAGAACGTTCTGAGCACGTGAAAAGTCAATAGCCTAAAGATAAAAAAAAAACAAAGTCTACCGTTTTTTTAACAGCAGCTCTTATTGCCCCTTTGGCCTTTTTTTTTCCCATTGTTGTATCCGATTCAACAATTGATACATATTTGTTCTCCTCTTCTAAAAAATAGGACTTCTGGGCTTTGGTTTGGTGAGTCGTCCGAGATCATGTTTACATACCTATGAACTTACCCTCTTCAAGTATATCGGATACTAATAAGAATTTTTTATTGTGTCAACTCTCTCTTCACGTATTTTATTATATGTATTTTTTTATATAAAAAAAGAAAAAAACCTCTACTTTGTGCAAGTGATAAGAGAAAATATGAAAGATTTTCTTATTTTTCTTGATTTTCTCAAGATTTTGAACTCTCAAGATTTTGAACCTCGCTATGAATAAACTTCTATATCTCGATATATACATATATAATCTCTACATATATCTCTATATATACATATATTATGTACATTATGCAGTAGACTCATAATGAGAAATCAAAGTGGCTAATTTTTGAATTGAATAAAAAGCCCTTTTAACTCAGTGGTAGAGTAATGCCATGGTAAGGCATAAGTCATCGGTTCAAATCCGATAAAGGGCTTTTTATTTGGTGGTAGAGTAATGCCATGGTAAGACGTAAGTCATCGGTTCGAATCCGATAAAGTACTTTTCTACTAAATTTATTATTTATTCACTTTTTTTTCTTTGTTTTTGAAAATTTCTCTATTTTTTCTTGAATTTTATGACTTAGTGCGGGATGCATGCATTTTTGGTCTGAACGCTAAACGAAGCACGGGGTGGAAATTACAAAAAAGAAATCAAATTGGACTCTTTTTCCTGTTAGATCAATCAAATCACTACCTGTACTGAACTAATCTAGAATCCCTTTTATTAATCTATTCTTATTCTATACCCTTTAAATGAATTTCCCTAAAAAGTAGGGAATGATCCGTGAATTAACCTAACCATCAACTAAAAAAAATCCTATGAAAGCATAACAGAAAAGTAGGAAAGACTCTTTGCTTTGGATCTAGTTATACTCTTCGAGTATATTGACAATTCCAAAAAACTGCTCATACTATCATTATAGTATAATGACGAGCGGTTGTATATGGCCCTATCGTCTAGTGAAGTGATGCCCCTATCGTCTAGTGGTTCAGGACATCTCTCTTTCAAGGAGGCAGCGGGGATTCGACTTCCCCTGGGGGTAGGGAGTATTATGAAAGGAGGTTAATCATAGATTCTAAAAAACCCTAGAATAAATTCTTCCTGGGTCGATGCCCGAGCGGTTAATGGGGACGGACTGTAAATTCGTTGACGATATGTCTACGCTGGTTCAAATCCAGCTCGGCCCAAAAATCTAGGGCTTCGTGAATATGAACTAGATCCATTTGTTTTTCTTCCATAAAATAAAATGTCTGATCCATAGAAATAAAGGATAAAGCGAAAGGGGGAAATTTCTTTCTAATCCATATCTCTCTCATTCCTTTTTTACAAACAAAAGAGTTTTTCTTATTGAAATGAAAGGTGGATTATCATCCATTTTTAGCGATAAAAAATCGCGACATACTAGTTATGTCACTCTCACTATACCCACATATGATATGTGGGTATGTAGTATATGATTCGTCTATTTCTTAGAGTACGACAGGCGAATCGAATCTTCTTATGGTTCTATTTAAGAATAGGTATGCCATACACCCCGCGGGGATTGTAGTTCAATTGGTCAGAGCACCGCCCTGTCAAGGCGGAAGCTGCGGGTTCGAGCCCCGTCAGTCCCGAACTAGGGTTCAATGAATGGAGAAATTCATCTTTCCTTTTTCCATGAAAAAGGGGGGGCAGGAGAGAAGATCAAATACCTATGGGGCATCCTTATTTCACTTTTTTTATTTCGCATTTCTCATTAAAGAGGGAGGGGAGGCCTATAGGAATTTTTTTTTTTTCACTACTCCCGGTTGATAAGGAAAGACATACATATCATACTTGGATTAGTATAATTTAGGATATTACTCTATCCTTATGATGATACCATCCTCATCTTAACTTCCTATTCGACTCTTATCTTATGGAATAGAGTACCGGTATTTTACCGAAATCCATACATAAATCGTATTCGTTTTTTCTTAGACATAGACAGTGAATTTAATTGAATATAATTAGTACTTTACTTTTTGGATTAAACCAGGCCCCCTCCATTTTGTAGTTCCAACTTTGTTTGTGTATGTTCAATGACTAATTGGAAAGAATCTATCTCATTTTCATTCCATTTGCGGACTCCTTTTTTATGGATCTGTTCTCATCTTTAGACCCCAAAAGTGGATATTGATAGTAACCTAATAAAATAAAAGAAAAACCAAGCAAAGCAAACGCCCTTTTTCCTAAATTAATTAAAATATTCGATTTTTTTTTATTTAAGCCCTCTTTTCTCCATCTCACTTCTACTTCTACTGCTTATTTGGATGTCTATGTGACCCATAGAAAGTCGGTCATATAATACATACATACATAATTGTATGTATAACTATAAGAAAAAGGAAGGGAAATTGGATAAGATAAGAAAGATCGTGGGTTATAGATATAGAAAAGAAAAAGTGGATCTTCCTATGTTATACTATTCCACTCTCAACCATGAATTGATTTGATAGATCCGATATTCATAATATTGAATTGATTCAGTATTATCAGAATGCAAGTCCTCCCCTTGAATTTACAGGATACCCCTTTTTCCTCTCCATGGGATTACATCCCGAGTTATTGTGAAAAAAATAAAGAGGTTATGGAAGTCAATATTCTCGCATTTATTGCTACTGCACTGTTTATTCTAGTTCCTACTGCCTTTTTACTTATTATTTATGTAAAAACAGTCAGCCAAAATGATTAATTGGAATTCCAATTAATCATTGAAGAAATGAAAAAGGGATTAAATAAAATAAAAATCCAAGTCTTAAATGAAAGGATCTGGTTGGAATCATAAAGTGTGGTAGAAAGAACTACATATAGTTTTTTCTACGACACTTTAGAGTCTTTCTATTATATTATCTTGAATCTACATAGAATAGATTAGTAGATTGAAATAGTAGTCTAATTCAATTTCTTTTTTCACTGCATCCACTTAATTTCAATCAAGTAAAAATAAAAAAATCGAAGACAATTCTTCACGAAAGAATCCATGGAGGGAGAGAAAAATAATATGAGAATAGACTATAGTAAAAAGTAAAAGAAAAAAAGTAAAAGGAAAAAACCAGCGAATCTTTCATGCTTAAACATGCGGCGAGATACTTCAAAAGAGCATAAAAATTATTCTAAGAATAAGAAAAGAATATAAAACAAATGGAAAGTGTGCGATATGTTGTGAATAGCTCCGTGGAAGAAAGTCTAATTTTCTTATGTATAGAACTTTTTTAACCATTCGTCACTTCTAGTAGAAATTTGGAATTGCTGTAATCGCTCTTTCTATTTCTATTTCTATATAGTAGAATAGAACGACTCTTTCTTACAAGAGTTTCTTACAGGTACAGGAGTGAAACAAAACTAAAGAAAGAGAGAAAGAATAAAGTTTGGCAAAATGATTAATGCAAAACGATCAATTAAAGAAAAAAGTTGATACAACAATTCGACTACTCAATCAATTAGTAGTATCCCTAGAGTCCACTCCTCCCCCATACTACTAGTGAAAGAGAAAATGTAAAGACTACCATTAAAGCAGCCCAAGCGAGACTTACTATATCCATGTAAATTATGTCTCCTATTTCTATGAAGGAATTATTCTACTATTGATCAATAATCATAGTGGAATCAAGGGTACAGAGTCAAAAAGGGATTCTGCCCTAACGCTATGGATGAATCAGTTCAAGGAATTTACTCCTAACAAATTCTTATAGGATTTCTGGTAGAATTGGAGAGCATTAAGTATAAATACGATACATAGCCCTTTTCCTTAAAAAAGAGTACGGGGATGATGTCCTGAATAGAAGACGCGGGAATAGGAAGATTTTTTCTTCCTTTTGTTACCCTTTTTTTATAAGCAAAGGACGTCAGAATATACCATAAAATTAGGATAGATAAATATTTATTGGATACCTACCTTGCCTATGTTTATTTTTAACCTAAACCCTACAGCCCTTCTATCATTCTATGAAAGAATGAGGAGACTTTATCCACAACTCCGAAATTGATTTTTGATCAGCCTATTCAATCTGATTCTCGACAGAATCAGTAACCCTTACTTTAGTGTATGTAGGTAGCATAAGATGTATGATAAATAAAATGTATGATAATTAGGAAGTCTTGATATTCCTTCGTGGAGTCCCTTCTTCAATCTTAGATTGAAAAAAAAAGAATGCCCCTTAGGGGCCCTTTGGATATCAAGATTTCTGACATCTTAGCCTTGTAATTTTTAATTCTCGAATCGAATCAATTAAGAATCAATTAAAATTAATAAAAGAATAAGGAAACGCAACCTCATCCTTATTGGTAGCCGTTTGGGCCACTACCGACAAAACAAACCCTAGTTTGAGGATAGAACTATGGATTCTCAAAATCCAGTATCGCCAGGCCTAGTTACTCTCTTGCCCCAACTTATGCAGGGTACGAATTTGTTGAGTTCGATCAGTACTATAAGCCTAAGTATTTTATTGATCAGGCGGCACCCAGATTTGAACTGGGGATAAAGGATTTGCAGTCCCCTGCCTTACCGCTTGGCCATGCCGCCAAAAAATCCGATCTAAAATAGAGAAAAGAGCAAGTATTCATCCAGGTTTTCTTACTAAAACCTCCTTTCTTTTATCTTGAATCTAATTCTACTTACTTTTTTCCAATCTTTTTCAAAAAATCTATTCCTGCTTTTTTTGAATCCAGTTTCGATTATTCTCCTCGATGGATTCTATCTTAAAACAAACATTGCTAACACTAGAAAACTTCCCTTTTCTTTCTATTGAGATGAAAAAAGAGAAAAAGTGGATTTCCAGTCACAGGCTGCAAAATTCAGAACAAATTGGAACCATTAACTAGAATTCTATTTTTTTTTTTTGAATTGCAGTAGTGAACGACTCTTAAATCGGTATTCTCTCCCCCCTTCCTTTTAATGGCATAATAAAATAGATATGGATTTATGCCTAATCCGTGTATAGGTAAACTACAGGTCCGAACAGCATTATTATCCATAACAGCATTATTATCCATGGATCCCCCTTATGTACATATCTCTATGGGGAATCGTGCTTTAATTTTTCATTGCATTAAATATCTTGAATAAAAAAAAGAAATTTGGTCTGATATAGAGTATGACCTGACCATCTTGGCCCACCCAAGTGAAATTACGATAAAAGCAGGGATATGTGGAGAGGTGGATAACTAGATTGGCATGTACTTAAAAAAAGGACTTACTTTATTTTAGGATTCTACAATGAAATCCTATATTTTCTAGCAATTCTACTACTACGAAACAAAAAAGAACCCTCAAATTCTTATTCTTTAAAGGAGATAAAATGAGAAATCTTTGCCATCCAATCTGATTAGTATCATAAAGTGTAAGTGGCAGAATTTTTTTCTAGGAATGTTTTATCAATTCATTTTCATTCGATTTGTACCCCTGGCAAATTCAAACTTTCGTCGAAATTGTCTCCATTCATATGTATGAAATACATATATGAAATATGTATGTGGAGTTCCCTAGAATTTCATGTGATTCAGTAAACAGAATATGGATTCCATAATTGCTAGATCGATCCATAGGGATTGATGAAGAGTGAGCTGATAATGGAATTTTTCTTCGATAAACAGGAAACTTAAGATTAAGATGCTCCGGAATGGAAATGAGGGAATGTCCACAATACCCGGATTTAGTCAGATCCAATTCGAGGGATTTTGTAGGTTCATTAATCAAGGCTTGGCAGAAGAACTTGAGAAGTTTCCAACAATTAAAGATCCAGATCACGAAATTGCATTTCAATTATTTGCGAAAGGATATCAATTGCTAGAACCCTCGATAAAAGAAAGGGATGCTGTGTATGAATCACTCACCTATTCTTCCGAATTATATGTATCTGCGAGATTAATTTTTGGTTTCGATGTGCAAAAGCAAACCATTTCTATTGGAAACATTCCTATAATGAATTCCTTAGGAACCTTTATAATAAATGGAATATACCGAATTGTGATCAATCAAATATTGCTAAGTCCTGGTATTTACTACCGCTCGGAATTAGACCATAAGGGAATTTCTATCTACACTGGGACTATAATATCAGATTGGGGAGGAAGATCGGAATTAGCAATTGATAAAAAAGAAAGGATATGGGCTCGCGTGAGTAGAAAACAAAAGATATCTATTCTAGTTCTATCATCAGCTATGGGTTCGAATCTAAAAGAAATTCTAGATAATGTTTCCTACCCTGAAATTTTCTTATCTTTCCCGAATGCTAAGGAGAAGAAGAGGATTGAGTCAAAAGAAAAAGCTATTTTGGAGTTTTATCAACAATTTGCTTGTGTAGGTGGGGACCTGGTATTTTCGGAGTCCTTATGTGAGGAATTACAAAAGAAATTTTTTCAACAAAAATGTGAATTAGGAAGGATTGGTCGACGAAATATGAATCGGAGACTGAATCTTGATATACCTCAGAACAATACATTCTTGTTACCACGAGATGTATTGGCCGCTACGGATCATTTGATTGGAATGAAATTTGGAACGGGTATACTTGACGATGACGATATGAATCACTTGAAAAATAAACGTATTCGTTCGGTTGCGGATCTGTTACAAGATCAATTCGGACTGGCTCTTGGTCGTTTACAACATGCGGTTCAAAAAACTATCCGTAGAGTATTCATACGTCAATCGAAACCGACTCCACAAACTTTGGTAACTCCAACTTCAACTTCGATTTTATTAATAACTACTTATGAGACCTTTTTTGGCACATACCCCTTATCTCAAGTTTTTGATCAAACCAATCCATTGACACAAACTGTTCATGGGCGAAAAGTGAGTTGTTTGGGTCCTGGAGGATTGACGGGGAGAACTGCAAGTTTTCGGAGCCGAGATATTCATCCGAGTCACTATGGGCGTATTTGTCCAATTGACACGTCCGAAGGAATCAATGTTGGACTTACTGGATCCTTAGCTATTCATGCGAGAATTGACCACTGGTGGGGGTCCATAGAGAGTCCCTTTTATGAAATATCTGAGAAAGCAAAAGAAAAAAAAGAGAGACAGGTGGTTTATTTATCACCAAATAGAGATGAATATTATATGATAGCAGCAGGAAATTCTTTGTCCTTGAATCAGGGTATTCAGGAAGAACAGGTTGTTCCAGCTAGATACCGTCAAGAATTCCTGACTATTGCATGGGAACAGATTCATGTTAGAAGTATTTTTCCTTTCCAATATTTTTCTATTGGAGGTTCTCTCATTCCTTTTATTGAGCATAATGATGCGAATCGGGCTTTAATGAGTTCTAATATGCAGCGCCAAGCAGTTCCGCTTTCTCGGTCCGAGAAGTGCATTGTTGGAACTGGATTGGAACGCCAAACAGCTCTAGATTCGAGGGTTTCCGTTATAGCCGAACGCGAGGGAAAGATCATTTCTACTGATAGTCACAAGATCCTTTTATCAAGTAGTGGGAAGACTATAAGTATTCCTTTAGTTACCCATCGGCGCTCTAACAAAAATACTTGTATGCACCAAAAACCTCGGGTTCTGTGGGGTAAATCCATTAAAAAAGGACAAATTTTAGCGGAGGGAGCTGCTACAGTTGGTGGGGAACTTGCTTTAGGAAAAAACGTATTAGTAGCTTATATGCCATGGGAAGGTTACAATTTTGAAGACGCAGTACTAATTAGCGAACGTTTGGTATATGAGGATATTTATACTTCTTTTCACATCCGAAAATATGAAATTCAGACGGATACGACAAGCCAAGGCTCCGCTGAAAAAATTACTAAAGAAATACCACATCTAGAAGAACATTTACTCCGCAATTTGGACAGAAATGGAGTTGTTAGGTTGGGATCCTGGGTAGAAACGGGCGATATTTTAGTAGGTAAATTAACGCCTCAGATAGCGAGCGAATCGTCGTATATCGCGGAAGCTGGGTTATTACGGGCCATATTTGGCCTTGAGGTATCCACTTCAAAAGAAACTTCTCTCAAACTATCTATAGGTGGAAGAGGGCGCGTTATCGATGTGAAATGGATCCAGAGGGACCCCCTAGACATAATGGTTCGTGTATATATTTTACAGAAACGCGAAATCAAAGTTGGGGATAAAGTAGCCGGAAGACACGGGAATAAGGGGATCATTTCCAAAATTTTGCCCAGGCAAGATATGCCCTATTTGCAAGATGGAACACCTGTTGATATGGTCTTCAATCCCTTAGGAGTACCCTCACGAATGAATGTGGGACAAATATTTGAAAGCTCGCTCGGATTAGCCGGGGATCTGCTAAAGAAACATTATAGAATAGCACCCTTTGATGAGAGATATGAGCAAGAGGCTTCAAGAAAACTTGTGTTTTCAGAATTATATGAAGCCAGTAAACAAACAAAAAATCCATGGGTATTTGAACCCGAGTACCCGGGAAAAAGCAGAATATTTGATGGAAGAACAGGAGACCCCTTCGAACAACCTGTTCTAATAGGGAAGTCCTATATCTTAAAATTAATTCATCAAGTTGATGAGAAAATCCATGGACGTTCTACTGGGCCCTACTCACTTGTTACACAACAACCCGTTAGAGGAAGAGCCAAGCAAGGGGGACAACGAGTAGGAGAAATGGAAGTTTGGGCTTTAGAAGGATTTGGTGTTGCTCATATTTTACAAGAGATACTTACTTATAAATCTGATCATCTTATAGCTCGCCAAGAAATACTTAATGCTACGATCTGGGGAAAAAGAGTACCTAATCACGAGTATCCTCCAGAATCTTTTCGAGTGCTCGTTCGAGAACTACGATCTTTGGCTCTAGAACTGAATCATTTCCTTGTATCTGAGAAGAACTTCCAGGTTAATAGGGAGGAAGTTTGATCGGAATAAATATAAATTCTTTTCTTATTTATGATTGACCAATATAAACATCAACAACTTCAAATTGGACTCGTTTCCCCTCAACAAATAAAGGCTTGGGCTAACAAAAACCTACCTAATGGGGAAGTCGTTGGCGAAGTCACAAGGCCCTCTACTTTTCATTATAAAACCGATAAACCAGAAAAAGATGGATTGTTTTGCGAAAGAATCTTTGGACCCATAAAAAGCGGAATTTGTGCTTGTGGAAATTCTCGAGCGAGCGGAGCTGAAAACGAAGAGGAAAGATTTTGCCAAAAATGCGGGGTAGAATTTGTTGATTCTCGGATACGAAGATATCAAATGGGATACATCAAACTCGCATGTCCCGCGACTCATGTGTGGTATTTGAAAGGTCTTCCTAGTTATATCGCGAACCTTTTAGATAAACCCCTTAAGAAATTGGAGGGCCTAGTATATGGCGATTTCTCTTTTGCTAGGCCCAGCGCTAAAAAACCTACTTTCTTACGATTACGAGGTTTATTCGAAGATGAAATTGCATCCTGTAACCACAGCATTTCTCCCTTTTTTTCTACCCCAGGCTTTGCAACATTTCGAAATCGGGAAATTGCGACAGGAGCAGGTGCTATTAGAGAACAATTAGCAGATTTGGATTTGCAAATTATTATGGAGAATTCCTTGGTCGAATGGAAGGAATTAGAAGACGAGGGGTATAGTGGAGATGAATGGGAAGATAGAAAAAGACGAATAAGAAAAGTTTTTTTGATTAGACGCATGCAATTGGCGAAACATTTTATTCAAACAAATGTAGAACCAGAATGGATGGTTTTGTGCTTATTACCAGTTCTTCCTCCCGAATTGAGACCCATTGTTTATAGGTCTGGGGATAAAGTAGTGACTTCGGATATTAATGAACTTTATAAGAGAGTTATTCGTCGGAACAACAACCTTGCCTATCTATTAAAAAGAAGTGAATTAGCGCCAGCAGATTTAGTAATGTGCCAGGAAAAATTGGTACAAGAAGCCGTGGATACACTTCTTGATAGTGGGTCCCGCGGGCAACCAACGAGGGATGGTCACAATAAAGTATACAAATCACTTTCAGATGTAATTGAAGGTAAAGAGGGAAGGTTTCGCGAGACTCTGCTTGGAAAACGGGTCGATTACTCGGGGCGTTCTGTCATTGTTGTGGGTCCTTCGCTTTCATTACATCAATGTGGATTACCTCTAGAGATAGCAATAAAGCTTTTTCAGCTATTTGTAATTCGCGATTTAATCACGAAACGCGCTACTTCTAATGTCAGGATTGCTAAAAGGAAAATTTGGGAAAAGGAACCCATTGTATGGGAAATACTTCAAGAAGTTATGCGGGGACATCCTGTACTGTTGAATAGAGCACCTACCCTGCATAGATTAGGCATACAGGCCTTCCAACCTACTTTAGTGGAGGGGCGTACTATTTGTTTACACCCATTAGTGTGTAAGGGTTTCAATGCGGACTTTGATGGGGATCAAATGGCTGTTCATCTACCTTTATCCTTGGAAGCTCAGGCGGAAGCCCGTTTACTTATGTTTTCTCATATGAATCTCCTATCTCCCGCTATTGGGGATCCTATTTGCGTACCGACCCAAGACATGCTTATCGGACTTTATGTATTAACGATTGGAAACCGTCGGGGTATTTGTGCAAATAGATATAATAGTTGCGGAAACTATCCAAATCAAAAAGTAAATTACAATAATAATAATTATAAGTATACAAAAGATAAAGAACCCCATTTTTCTAATTCCTATGATGCACTGGGAGCTTATAGACAGAAACGAATCAGTTTAGACAGTCCCTTGTGGCTCCGATGGAAACTAGATCAACGCGTCATTGGGTCAAGAGAAGTTCCGATTGAAGTTCAATATGAATCTTTGGGGACTTATCATGAGATTTATGCCCGCTATCTAATAGTGGGAAATAGAAAAAAAGAAATCCGTTCTATATACATTCGAAGCACTCTTGGTCATATTTCTTTTTATAGAGAAATAGAGGAAGCCATACAAGGATTTAGTCAGGCCTATTCATACACTATCTAAACAAGGAAGTTAGATTCGGCGATGCCCCTCCCTTTCGGGGGGCATTCCGATTTCGCTAGTATCATCATTTTTGCCGCGCGAATCCAGATTGAGATTAAGGAAAGGAAGTTAATTAAATTTTCGAATCACTGACTCAGGCCCATTGTCGAATCCTACTCAGCAATTGTCGAATCCTACTCAGCCGAAAAAGGGGGTACTTATGTATGGCGGAACGGGCCAATCTGGTCTTTCATAATAAAGAGATAGACGGAACTGCTATGAAACGACTTATTAGCAGATTAATAGATCATTTCGGAATGGGATATACATCCCATATACTGGATCAAATAAAGACTCTGGGCTTTCATCAAGCCACTACTACATCGATTTCACTAGGAATCGAGGATCTTTTAACAATACCATCTAAGGGATGGTTAGTGCAAGACGCGGAACAACAGAGTTTTCTTTTGGAGAAACACTATTATTATGGGGCTGTACACGCGGTAGAAAAATTACGCCAATCCGTCGAGATATGGTATGCTACAAGTGAATATTTGAAACAAGAAATGAATTCGAATTTTCGGATAACGGATCCTTCTAATCCAGTCTATCTAATGTCTTTTTCAGGAGCCAGAGGAAATGCATCTCAGGTACACCAATTAGTAGGTATGAGAGGATTAATGGCGGATCCTCAAGGACAAATGATTGATTTACCTATTCAAAGCAATTTACGCGAGGGACTTTCTTTGACAGAATATATAATTTCCTGCTACGGAGCCCGCAAAGGGGTTGTAGATACTGCTGTACGAACAGCGGATGCTGGATATCTTACACGTAGACTTGTTGAAGTAGTTCAACATATTATTGTGCGTAGAAGAGATTGTGGTACTATCCAAGGTATTTCTTTGAGTCCTCAAAATGGGATGACGGAAAAACTTTTTGTCCAAACACTAATTGGTCGTGTATTAGCAGACGATATATATATTGGTTCACGATGCATTGCCGCTCGAAATCAAGATATTGGAATTGGATTAGTCAATCGATTCATAACTCCCTTTCGAGCACAACCATTTCGAGCACAACCAATATATATTAGAACCCCCTTTACTTGCCGGAGCACATCTTGGATCTGTCAATTATGTTATGGTCGGAGTCCCACTCATGGCGATCTGGTCGAATTGGGGGAAGCCGTAGGTATTATTGCAGGTCAATCAATTGGGGAGCCAGGGACTCAACTAACATTAAGAACTTTTCATACTGGCGGAGTATTCACAGGGGGTACTGCCGACCTTGTACGATCCCCTTCGAATGGAAAAATCCAATTCAATGAAGATTTGGTTCACCCCACACGTACCCGTCATGGGCAGCCTGCTTTTCTATGTTATATAGACTTGCATGTAACTATTCAGAGTCAGGATATTCTATATAGTGTGAATATTCCCTCAAAAAGCTTGATTCTAGTGCAAAATGATCAATATGTAGAATCCGAACAAGTAATTGCGGAGATTCGTGCCGGAACGTCCACTTTGCATTTTAAAGAAAAAGTACAAAAGCATATTTATTCCGAATCAGACGGGGAAATGCACTGGAGTACTGATGTTTACCATGCGCCCGAATATCAATATGGTAATCTTCGTCGATTACCAAAAACAAGCCATTTATGGATATTGTCAGTAAGTATGTGCAGATCCAGTATAGCGTCTTTTTCGCTCCACAAGGATCAAGATCAAATGAATACTTATTCTTTTTCTGTTGACGGAAGATATCTCTTTGACCTCTCAATGGCTAATGATCAAGTAAGACATAGACTGTTGGATACTTTTGGTAAAAAAGATAGGGAAATTCTTGATTATTCAACGCCGGATCGAATCATGTCCAATGGCCATTGGAATTTTGTCTATCCTTCTATTCTTCAAGATAATTCGGATTTGTTGGCGAAAAAGCGAAGAAATGGGTTCGTCATTCCATTACAATATCATCAAGAACAAGAGAAAGAACTAATATCCTGTTTGGGGATTTCGATTGAAATACCCTTTATGGGTGTTTTACGTAGAAATACTATTTTTGCTTATTTTGACGATCCACGATACAGAAAAGATAAAAAAGGTTCAGGAATTGTTAAATTTAGATATAGGACCCTAGAGGACGAATATAGGACTCGAGAGGAAGACTCAGAGGACGAATATGGGAGCCCAGAGAACGAATATAGGACCCGAGAGGAAGAATATGAAACCCTAGAAGACGAATATAGGACTCGAGAGGACGAATATGAAACCCTAGAAGATGAATATGGGATCCTAGAGGACGAATATGAAGCCCTAGAAGACGAATATGGGATCCTAGAGGATGAATATAGGACTGGAGAGAAAGACTCAGAAGACGAATATGGGAGCCCAGAGAACGAATATAGAACCCGAGAGGACGAATATGGAACTCTAGAGGAAGACTCAGAGGACGAATATGGGAGCCCGGAGGAAGGCTCAGAGGACGAATATGGGACTTTAGAGGAAGACTCAGAAGAAGACTCAGAGGACGAATACGGGAGCCCAGAGGAGGATTCCATCTTAAAAAAAGAGGGTTTGATTGAGCATCGAGGAACAAAAGAATTTAGTCTAAAATACCAAAAAGAACTAAATCGGTTTTTTTTCATTCTTCAAGAACTGCATATCTTGCCGAGATCCTCATCCCTAAAGGTACTTGATAATAGTATCATTGGAGTGGATACACAACTCACAAAAAATACAAGAAGTCGACTAGGTGGATTGGTCCGAGTGAAGAGAAAAAAAAGCCATACGGAACTCAAAATCTTTTCCGGAGATATTCATTTTCCTGAAGAGGCGGATAAGATATTAGGTGGTAGTTTGATACCACCAGAAAGAGAAAAGAAAGATTCTAAGGAATCAAAAAAAAGGAAAAATTGGGTCTATGTTCAACGGAAAAAAATTCTCAAGAGCAAGGAAAAGTATTTTGTTTCGGTTCGACCTACAGTCGCATATGAAATGGACGAAGGGAGAAATTTAGCAACACTTTTCCCGCAAGATCTCTTGCAAGAAGAGGATAATTTCCAACTTCGACTTGTCAATTTTATTTCTCATGAAAATAGCAAGTTAACTCAAAGAATTTATCATACGAATAGTCAATTTGTTCGAACTTGCTTAGTAGTGAATTGGGAACAAGAAGAAAAAGAGGAGGCTCGTGCTTCCCTTGTTGAGGTAAGAGCAAATGATCTGATTCGCGATTTCCTAAGAATTGAGTTAGTCAAGTCCACTATTTCGTATACACGAAGAAGGTATGATAGGACAAGTGCAGGACCGATTCCCAATAATAGGTTAGATCGCACCAATTCCTTTTATTCCAAGGCGAAGATTCAATCACTTAGCCAACATCAAGAAGCTATTGGCACCTTGTTGAATCGAAATAAAGAATACCAATCTTTGATGATTTTGTCGGCATCCAACTGTTCTCGAATTGGTTTATTCAAGAATTCGAAATATCCCAATGCGGTAAAAGAATCGAATCCTAGAATTCCTATTCGAGATATTTTTGGGCCCTTAGCCGCTATTGTACCTAGTATATCGAATTTTTCTTCATCTTACTATTTACTAACGCATAATCAGATCCTGTTAAAAAAATATTTGTTCCTTGACAATTTGAAACAAACCCTCCAAGTACTTCAAGGGCTTAAATACTCTTTAATAGATGAAAATCAAAGGATTTCGAATTTCGATAGTAACATCATGTTGGATCCATTCCATTTGAATTGGCACTTTCTCCATCATGATTCTTGGGAGGAGACATTGGCAATAATTCACCTTGGACAATTTATTTGCGAAAATGTATGTCTATTTAAATCGCACATAAAAAAATCTGGTCAAATTTGCATTGTTAATATTGATTCCTTTGTTATAAGAGCAGCTAAGCCTTATTTGGCCACTACAGGAGCAACTGTTCATGGTCATTATGGAGAAATCCTTTACAAAGGAGATAGGTTAGTTACGTTTATATATGAAAAATCGAGATCTAGTGACATAACGCAAGGTCTTCCAAAAGTAGAACAAATCTTTGAAGCGCGTTCAATTGATTCACTATCGCCGAATCTCGAAAGGAGAATTGAGGATTGGAATGAGCGTATACCAAGAATTCTTGGGGTCCCCTGGGGATTCTTGATTGGAGCTGAGCTAACCATAGCCCAAAGTCGTATCTCTTTGGTTAATAAGATCCAAAAGGTTTATCGATCCCAAGGGGTACAGATCCATAATAGACATATAGAGATTATTATACGCCAAGTAACATCAAAAGTGCGGGTTTCCGAAGATGGAATGTCTAATGTTTTTTCACCTGGGGAATTAATCGGACTATTACGAGCAGAACGAGCAGGACGAGCTTTGGATGAATCGGTCTATTATCGGGCAATCTTATTGGGAATAACAAGGGCTTCCCTGAATACCCAAAGTTTCATATCTGAAGCAAGTTTTCAAGAAACTGCTCGAGTTTTAGCAAAAGCTGCCCTACGAGGTCGTATTGATTGGTTGAAAGGCCTGAAAGAAAACGTAGTTCTGGGGGGGATTATACCTGTTGGTACCGGATTCCAAAAATTTGTGCATCATTCCCCACAAGACAAGAACCTTTATTTCGAAATTCAAAAAAAAAATCTATTCGCGTCGGAAATGAGAGATATTTTGTTTCTCCATACAGAATTAGTTTCTTCTGATTCTGATGTAACAAACAATTTCTATGAGACATCAGAACCCCCATTTACCCCCATTTATACGATTTAAGGATACATAAAGCAGATTTTTTTATTTAAACTAGACTTTTGACCTTAGAACACTAACAGGTCAGATTTTAGATTTTTATTTTATTTTAATAAGTTAATAAGTAAAAGAAGTCAGTTAATTCATTAAGGTTACGTTTATACCATGTATCAATGGCCAATTCTCAGTGGAAGGTTACATCGGAACAATTATTATTTATTTCAAGCTATTTCGGCTCTTTCTTAATTTTCAAAAAAAAAGAAAAAATCAAAAGGAAGTGTGGAAAAAATGACAAGAAGATATTGGAACATCAATTTGAAAGAGATGATAGAAGCGGGAGTTCATTTTGGTCATGGTATTAAGAAATGGAATCCTAAAATGGCCCCTTACATCTCGGCAAAGCGTAAAGGTACTCATATTACAAATCTCGCTAGAACGGCTCGTTTTTTATCAGAAGCTTGTGATTTAGTTTTTGATGCAGCAAGTCAGGGAAAAAGCTTCTTAATTGTTGGTACCAAAAAAAGAGCAGCGGATTTAGTAGCATCAGCTGCAATAAGGGCTCGTTGTCATTATGTTAATAAAAAGTGGTTCAGTGGTATGTTAACGAATTGGTCGATTACGAAAACTAGACTTTCTCAATTTAGAGACTTAAGAGCAGAAGAAAAGATGGGAAAATTCCACCATCTCCCAAAAAGAGATGTGGCAATCTTGAAGAGAAAATTATCTACCTTGCAAAGATATCTCGGCGGGATCAAATATATGACGAGGTTGCCGGACATTGTGATCGTCCTTGATCAGCAAAAAGAGTATATAGCTCTTCGGGAATGTGCCATTTTGGGGATTCCTACTATTTCTTTAGTCGATACAAATTGTGACCCAGATCTCGCAAATATATCGATTCCAGCCAACGATGACACTATGACTTCAATTCGATTGATTCTTAACAAATTAGTATTTGCAATTTGTGAGGGCCGTTCTCTCTATATAAGAAATCGTTGATTAAGAAGAATAGTTCATTCTTGGGTAACTGCGTAGATTTATGGGATCACTTACTATTCTTTTTTGTTTTGCATAGATAAAAGAAGGGGAATATTGATATATATTAGAGGGTATTGATATATATTATCATCTGATGTGATTTCTTGGTATCCTAAATATAATGGTATCCTAAATATAAGATTAATACTTCAAGTTGCTGAGTTGAGAAAGAGATGGTTGAATCAAAAGAATTCCTTTTTTGAAGTTCAATTTTTATCAGAGGACAATATGAATATTATACCATGTTCCGTTAAAACACTCAAGGGGTTATATGATATATCGGGTGTAGAAGTAGGCCAACACTTCTATTGGCAAATAGGAGGTTTCCAAATTCATGCCCAAGTACTCATCACTTCTTGGGTCGTAATTACTATCTTGCTAGGTTCAGTTATCATAGCTGTTCGGAATCCACAAACCATCCCGACCGACGGTCAGAATTTCTTCGAATATGTGCTTGAGTTTATTCGAGACTTGAGCAAAACTCAGATTGGAGAAGAATATGGTCCCTGGGTTCCCTTTATTGGAACTATGTTCCTTTTTATTTTTGTTTCGAATTGGTCGGGTGCTCTTTTACCTTGGAAAATTATACAGTTACCCCATGGGGAATTAGCAGCACCCACGAATGATATAAATACTACTGTTGCTTTAGCTTTACTCACATCAGCGGCATATTTTTATGCGGGTCTTAGCAAAAAAGGATTGAGTTATTTCGAGAAATATATTAAACCAACTCCAATTCTTTTACCAATTAACATCCTAGAAGATTTCACAAAACCATTATCGCTTAGTTTTCGACTTTTCGGTAATATATTGGCGGATGAATTAGTCGTTGTTGTTCTTGTTTCTTTAGTCCCCTTAGTAGTCCCTATACCGGTCATGTTTCTTGGATTATTTACAAGCGGTATTCAAGCTCTTATTTTTGCAACGTTAGCCGCAGCCTATATAGGTGAATCCATGGAAGGTCATCATTGAATTGACTAGTTTTCAAAATAGTCTTTTTTTTTAGCTTAGCTCAATTCATGCATGGTTCCAGATAATCCGCTTGGTTGGAAAACTAAATTAAATAGTTAGAAATGCGTATGAATATACAACCTAGAGTTGTAGGAGAGAGAATAGACTATATTACGGAATTGTCAAAGTATATATGCATTAAGGGGGGCGGAGTCAGGCTAGATCTATATCCTTAATGTCTATAAGTCCAGTCATCTTTTGTGCGGGTTTTTAAGGAATGATTTTAGAATCCGATTCATCAATAGAAAATGAGAAAATACGCAAAATAGAAGAAACAAATGTATATGGGATATTATATATTCCTAAGTTGGATTCATTATCTAATCCGATATATCGAATTCCCTCTATATGGAATTGGATTCCATATCCAGTTCTATGCAGCATATTGTTATCAATTGTATATCTTGATTTAATTCCTATTGGATTTGGATTAGGTCGATTTCAATAGGGGTTCTTCCTCTATTTCGTCTTTTATTATGGATTAGATGATAGGGGAAAAAATAGGAACTCAAGGATATCGAAGAGTAAAGAAAGAAGAATGGAATGAAAGAGTGGTTGGTTGGAAAGAAAGAGAAATAGAATAATGAGAATCATATGGATTTACACAAACCTCTAACGATTAGAAACTAAAAATGAGATCTCGAAGTAGTTCGGACAATTCAGATTATCATTTCAATTTGTACTTTTTAGTTACTTCTCCCCAATAGAGCTTAGAAGTAAGAATTTCTTGGTTGATTGTATCCTTAACCATTTCTTTTTTTTTTGACACGAGGAACTCACCATGAATCCACTAATTGCTGCTGCTTCCGTTATTGCTGCTGGATTGGCCGTAGGGCTTGCTTCTATTGGGCCTGGAGTTGGTCAAGGTACTGCTGCAGGACAAGCTGTAGAAGGTATTGCGAGACAGCCAGAAGCAGAAGGTAAAATACGAGGTACTTTATTGCTTAGTCTAGCTTTTATGGAAGCTTTAACAATTTATGGACTAGTTGTGGCACTAGCGCTTTTATTTGCGAACCCTTTTGTTTAATCCTAAAAAAGAAAATGAGTCCTTTAGATTAGATACTTTTTTCTTTTTTTAGTAAATTGGTATTTGCTTCTGCAATTCCAATTATATCAATACTTTACTCCTATTTATTACTCCTGGAATTACCTATTTATCGGGACAGACAATACCCCACCCCAGGAAGGGCTGATTTGAGGATGATCAATTTAGAGGATATGCTCGCCTTCTTCCTTCCCGTCCTTAGTTTAGGACAGTGGAAAGTCTTTTTCCTTTTATTTTAGGAATTTTTTGAACATTTCAACAAAGGAGTCTTTCACAGGTCAAACGAGACCTAAGACTTAATCTAAAAGAAATTATTAGATTGAATCTATTTGCATTAAAAATTGCATTAAAAAAAATTACATTAAAAAAACCGATCAAAAAAGGGCGAGCGAAGTAAGTGATAGAAAAACTTTGCTCTTTGTTCGTCCTATCTATAAGAGGAGAGCATATGAAAAATGTAACCCATTCTTTCGTTTTTTTAGCTCACTGGCCATCCGCTGGGAGTTTCGGGCTTAATACCGATATTTTAGCAACAAATCTAATAAATCTAACTGTAGTGGTTGGTGTATTGATTTTTTTTGGAAAGGGAGTGTGTGCGAGTTGTCTATTTCAAGAATAGATTGGATCTATCCGGCTGCACTTTAAAATATTTTTTCTTATTTATCCAAAAAATACTAAAAAATATTTTAGTATTTTTTGGATAAATAAGAAAAAGGTGCACGATCTCGACGAATTACTTCTGAATAAATTCAGAAATCATATGGAAGAACCATAGCATTTCGCGACTCATTGGTAAATCAACTTTGATTCTCTATAGACCAATAATGTGAGACCATTAACACGGTTAAAGCTAAACTGCTTGAAGTCCAGGCAAAAAGGGGTACTCTTTCTACAACTATATTAGTATTAGTACCGAAATGCTTTAAACGGGAAATAGCTAATGTAGAATTTATCTGATATAAAACACTCATATCGATAAAATGGTTTGAACTATTTACTAGAAGGGCACCCTGCCCTTTTTTATCCAATGCCGAATCGACGACCTATGTATAAAATAAAAAAAAAGAGAAATTTTTCGGATTTGAAGAAAAAAAAAGAATTCTATCAATTTTCATTTTCCATTTATTTAGTTAGTTTTTCTTAATGAAATTGAAATTATTAACTAAAGGGCAAATACAAATAAAGAAACAACTTTGCTGACCATGATAGATTTTTATCTAGGCGGAAGAGTCCTCTTAATATTTATCTAGTCTTATATTCTTAATATGGGTTTCGGTATATTGAAATATAAGCAGAAAAGAGAAGATAGAGGATAGGCTCATTACATAAAAAAAAAGATATGGAAATAGCCATAGCAAAAAAAAAAAAGGAGCGTGAGAGCCAAATGAATCGAAAGATTCATGTTTGGTTCGGGAAGAGATCATAAAAATTGTAAACTTAATAGCAAGATAATCTACTTTCATTAAAAGATTTATTAGATAATCGAAAACAGAGAATCTTGAGTACTATTCGAAATTCGGAAGAATTGCGTAGAGGGACCATTGAGCAGCTCGAAAAAGCTCGGGTTCGATTACAGAAAGTCGAACTAGAAGCAGATGAGTATCGAATGAATGGATACTCTGAGATAGAACGAGAAAAAACAAATTTGATTAATGCTACTTCTATTGGTTTGGAACAATTAGAAAAGTCTAAAAACGAAATCCTTTATTTTGAAAAACAAAGGGCGATGAATCAGGTCCGACAACGGGTTTTCCAACAGGCCGTACAAGGAGCTCTAGGAACTCTGAATAGTTGTTTGAATACCGAGTTACATTTCCGTACGATTCGTGCTAATATTGGCATTCTCGGGGCCATAGAATCAAAGAAATAATTAAATTAATTAGGCCTTGAACTTCTACTTTCGTTTAGAATTTAGGCATTATTTTTCCCCTTGCTTCCGAAAAAAAAAGAGTCAAGAAACACTAATGGCAACCCTTCGAGTCGACGAAATTCATAAAATTCTCCGCGAACGTATTGAACAATATAATAGGAAAGTAGGGATTGAGAATATCGGTCGCGTAATTCAAGTGGGGGATGGGATTGCTCGTATTATAGGTCTTGGTGGAATAATGTCAGGTGAATTAGTCGAATTTGCAGAAGGGACTAGGGGTATTGCTCTGAATTTGGAATCCAAAAATGTTGGGATTGTATTAATGGGCGATGGGTTGATGATACAAGAGGGAAGTTTTGTAAAAGCAACAGGAAGAATTGCTCAGATACCCGTGAGCGAGGCTTACTTGGGTCGTGTTATAAATGCTCTGGCTAAACCTATTGATGGGAGAGGCGAAATTGTAGCTTCGGAATCTCGCTTAATTGAATCTCTTGCTCCGGGTATAATTTCCAGGCGTTCCGTATATGAACCCCTTCAAACAGGGCTTATTGCTATCGATTCGATGATCCCCATAGGGCGCGGTCAGCGAGAGTTAATTATTGGGGACAGACAGACTGGCAAAACAGCAGTAGCCACAGATACAATTCTCAATCAAAAAGGGCAAGATGTAATATGTGTTTATGTAGCTATCGGTCAAAGAGCATCCTCCGTGGCTCAAGTAGTAACTACTTTCCATGAAGAGGGGGCCATGGAATACACTATTGTAGTAGCTGAAATGGCGGATTCACCTGCTACATTACAATACCTCGCCCCTTATACGGGAGCAGCCCTGGCTGAGTATTTTATGTATCGCGAACGGCATACTTTAATAATTTATGATGATCTCTCCAA